TCTTTAGAAGAAAATAAGTTTCTTGAAATGTATTTTGAACTTCGAATTGTGTTCCAACGAACGGGATCTTCGAGAGCCGCCTAATCGTTTGAATCTTTATTCCTGAGTCTATAAATTATGTGTCCCCTCGTTCAATCATAACTATTTATGTTAATTTTGATCCTATCCCCCGGTAGTGTTCGTATAAAAGTACCTCGTATCCTTCCTGAAAGATAACCCAGGATCAGATCTTCATTATCTACAATGAATTCGAAATATACCATTTTCAAGTGATTCAGTGATTAAACCTTGGTAAGTCTATTTTTTTTTCTTTCATTCTATATACCTATCCCTTTTTTCAAAAAAAAAAAAACTTAAGTTTTAAGTTAGGGAGTTCCTTATCCGCGGATACCAGAAAGATTACCATATATAACACAAAATTTCTCCCCCTATTCTTTCTAATCGGGTCTCTCGGTCTGTCATTATACCTCGAGAAGTGGAAAGAATTACAATCCCCATCCCTCCTAAAATCCTAGGAATTTTGTGATAGTGGGAATAGATTCGTAGGCCGGGTCGACTAATACGTTTTAAAATAGTTCTATATGGGCCTTTCCTATTTCTTCTATGTCGCAGCGTTGAAACCAAGAAATTTTTATGACTTTCTCGATGTGTTCTTACATTTTCAATAAAGCCTTCTTGTAGAAGTATTTTCACAATGGTTTCGGTAATTTTCGTAGATGCAACTCGAACCGTTCTCTTTTTATCCATGTCAGCATTCCGTATAGCCGTTATTAGGTCTGCAATAGTATCCTTGCCCATGACTCAAATTATTAGTGCCTCCGAATTTTCATCTAATCAACATGTTCTACTTTCTTTTTTTTTTTTTTAAGGTATATGCGTGAGACACAATCTACTAATCAATTCTACAAAGTCAAGTCATTTTCGTTGAATCTTTTTCAGATACCCTACTAAATCATAGTCTCATCTAGTAGTAATAGTAGGTATTTATAATACTTCAGGAGCTAATGAAACTATTTTCGTAAAATTCAACTGTCTCAATTCCCGAGCGATCGCACCAAAAACTCGAGTTCCTTTTGGATTTCCTTCTTTGTCAATGACAACTGCCGCATTGTCATCATATTTTATTATCATACCGTTGTCACGTTTGAGTTCTTTACATGTACGGACAATTACAGCTCTGATCACTTCTGATCTTTGTAGAGACGTGTGGGGAACTGCTTCTTTGATTACAGCAACAACAACGTCACCGATATGAGCATATCGTCGATTACTAGCTCCTATGATTCGAATACACATTAATTCTCTAGCCCCGCTGTTGTCTGCTACATTTAAATGGGTTTGAGTTTGAATCATTTTTTTTCTTTGCCCTTTGCATGAAAAAAAAGGAAGAAATATTTTTTGTTCATAAAAAAAGTAAAAAACCTAAGTTGTTTTTTCATCACGAAGGTCCCTTTATTTTGGTTACACATTCCGATCCCGCAATAATGAATTGTGTTTGTATAGGCATTTTGGACGCAGCTATTGTAATCGCTTCTCTGGCTACCATTTCTGATATTCCGCCCATTTCATAAAGTATTTGACCTGGTTTAACAACAGATACCCAAAATTCGGGAGAGCCTTTCCCCGAACCCATGCGTGTTTCGGTGGGTCTTACTGTAACAGGTTTGTCGGGAAATATACGTATCCATATTTTTCCACCACGACGCGCATATCGTGTCATTGATTTTCGGCCCGCTTCTATTTGTCTAGATGTAATCCAAGCAGGTTCAAGTGCCTGAAGAGCGTATCTACCGAAACAAATACGATTGCCTCGAGAAGCTATTCCCTTCATTCTTCCTCTATGTTGTTTACGGAATCTGGTTCTTTTGGGGTTATAGTTGATGGTTCTTTCTCAATGCCATCTCTACTGCAGAACCGGACATGAGAGTTTCTTCTCATCCAGCTCCTCGCGAATGAAACGAGAAAAAAAAAAAATTACCAAAAATTCTTGATACCAGAGTCTGCCCATATCATTTAGCTTTCGCCGAGCTCATAAGAAGAGAGACGGCTTGAATAGTTGGCTCGTCAATCTAGCTTAGGAATAGCAAAATGTGAACCAAAGCTCTGCGGGGCTAATGATTAGGAAATCTGGGGATTTTTTGAGATCGAATCTCTCACGTAGAAATTGTTATACCCTGCTTGTCTATGTATAGAAAATTCGAAGTTGATTTCTATTGAAATGAAATATTTTTTTTTTTTGTTTTTTATTAAAGTATAATGCAAAAAAGAAAATTGATTGAGGAAATCGGCCCAAAACTTAGCAATAATTCCAATAATCTTTCGCGGGCGAATATTGACTCTTTTAATCTATTATATCTTTTATTCGTAGGGTCATCCCATGACCTCTCAGAATAAATGAATTGATTCTTGGTTCGTTCCGCCATCCCACCCAATGAATCATTAGGATTCGTTTTCAATAGAATCCTTTGGAGTCACAGGTTCTGTCGTTCCCACCGCTTCTCAATTAATGGCTAGGTCCAAACTTTGCAATAGAGCTTCTAATTTCATTTGTTCCTGAGCCAATCTCCTCAGTCTTTATTGACTCGGGGCTCTTTTTTTTTTTTCTTATGAATTAGATGCATGCATCTAATCTAATTACTAATTCTGGACGAATCTATATCTATGCTTTATTACATTGCCTTTTTTTTTATGAGATGATTCATAGACCATACATCATATTGGAATTATATATCATTAATATTTTTTTTTTTTTTTCTCTCACCCTTCCATATTATCCGTATCCCTTTTTGCTTTACAACTTTCTGATCTGATTGATTTCTTTTTGTATCTTATGTCAAAAATATTTTTTTTTTTTCAGTTGCTACAACGATATGATCGATTCATCATATAGTGACTGGTTCCTTAGATCCAGATAATAGGAAGCAATGGGTTGGTTATTATATTAGTTCTATAATTATTAGTTGATACTACGGGCTAGTCCCCCTTTTAATCCTAACCTAAATCTCAAAAAAAACCAACGAGTCACACACTAAGCATAGCAATTCTACCAAAAATTCAATCAATTTTTTATTCAAAACCCCTTTAGAATTCAAATTAGACTCGAAGAATTCTAATTTCTCTGTTTTTTTTTATTGAACGAAAAAATAACAAACTCCTTCATTATTTTTGTGTTCCATTCTTTCTTTCATTTCCAGATAGATTGGATAGAAGGTAAAGGTAATCAAAGGGCCATTACCGCTCGTCTGTAAATATCCAAATTTTGATGCCCAGTGCTCCATAAATAGTTCGAACTGTATAGGAACAATAGTCAATTTTCGCTCGAATGGTTTGCAGGGGAACCCTACCTTTTCTAATCCATTCGACACGTGCAATTTCGTTTCCTTCAATACGTCCTGCGATTTGGATTTGAATTCCCTTTTTTGTCCCTGTTTTTTCAGTTAATTCAATAGCCTTTTGTATGGCCTTTCGAAAAGGAACTCTATTCTTTAATTGTTCGGCTAGATATTCTGCAAGAATTTTAGGGTGTCCATAAGGTTCTTTAATTCTTATTATTGCAATGTTAACTTTTCGGTTTAGAGAATTGAGAGAGTTACATATTGTTTGTACATTGCTCTGTAATTCTTTAATTGCTTGAGATTTCTCCTCTTTTAATAAGTTTGGGAATCCCATATATATAATGACCTGGATCAGGTCGATGCCTTTTTGAATCTCTATACGTCCAATTCCCTCGACACCGGCGGATATTCTCATATTTTCTTGTAAAAAATTCTGAATATAATCCCGTATTTTTTTATCTTCCTGGAGTCCCTCAAAATAATATTTTGGTTGTTCAAACCAAAGGGAATGATGGCTTTGGCTTGTACCAAGCCTGAAACCTAGTGGATTTATTTTTTGTCCCATATGGCCTCGCGCTTGCTATTAACCCATATCATTCTGTCCTGATTTATCATATTGTATAGCATATAGTGATACCTCTCTTGAATATCTATAAACAGCTCTTTATATATCCATCCCCCTTTTTTTGACCATATGGCAAACTTTCTCTCTTTGGATATATCTTGCAATACAATAGTTATATGGCAGGTAGGCCTTTTTATCGGATAACTATGTCCTTTAGCTCGAGGTTTTAACTTTTTCACAATAGTACCCTCGTTCACTTCGGCTTGACTAATAATTAAAGACGTTTTGTTGAAACCCCGATTGTGAGCAGCATTTGCTGCAGCGGAAGAAACTAATTGAAAAATCGGATAACGTGCTCGATACGGCATGAGTTCTAGTATCATAAGTGTTTCGTCATAGAGGCGCCCCCGAATCTGATCAATTACTCTTCGCGCTTTGTGAGCAGACATAGGTATATGTTGACCTAAGGCGTATACTTCTACCTCTGGTTCTATCTTTATCATAAGGTTCACCTCTCATCAATAAAGGATGAGCACCTATATTCACTTTATTAACATTAACGACGAGATTTTTTATCACTTCTCGTATGCCCCCGGAAAGTCAGAGTAGGTGCGAATTCTCCCAATTTGTGACCTACCATACTATCTGTTATATAAATAGGCAAATGCTCTTTTCCATTATGAATAGCAATTGTATGGCCGATCATTATGGGTATAATGGTAGATGCCCGGGACCAAGTTATGATTATTTCTTTTTCTGCCCTTATGTTGAGCTTCTCAATTTTTCTCAATAAATGATTAGCTACAAAAGGATTTTTTTTTAGTGAACGTGTCACGGCTACTTACTCCTATCTTTTTTTTTGTAAAGACTTTATTTTATTTTGTAAGGACAAAGAGACCTATTTGATTTTCAATTTTGATTTTCAATGTTCTCCTATTTACTACGGCGACGAAGAATCAAACTATCACTATATCTATTCCTTTTTCTACTTCTTCTTCCAAGCGCAGGATAACCCCAAGGGGTTGTGGGTTTTTTTCTACCAATCGGGGCCCTCCCTTCCCCACCCCCGTGGGGATGGTCTACGGGGTTCATAACGACCCCTCTTACTACAGGACGCTTGCCTAGCCAACGCTTAGATCCGGCTCTACCTAATTTTTTCTGGTTCACCCCAACATTACCCACTTGTCCGACTGTTGCTGAACAGTTTTTGGATATCAAACGGACCTCTCCAGATGGTAATTTTAGTGTGGCTGATTTACCCTCTTTTGCTATCAGTTTCGCTACAGCACCCGCAGCTCGCGCTAATTGTCCCCCCTTTCCAAGTGTGATTTCGATGTTATGTATGGCCGTGCCTAAGGGCATATCGGTTGAAGTAGATTCTTCCTATTGATCAATCAAAATCCCTTCCCAAACTGTACAAGCCTCTTCCAAAGCATACGGCTTTCTGGATGTATGTGATGATATCTAGGTAGATGGATCCTATCTTATATAAATCGTATGATGAAGTACCATAGGAGTTGAGATAAAGGAGTCCAAAAATCTGCCGAATCGAATCACTCATGTTATGATCTTCTACATCCTAGGTCTCTCTGTTCCTTCATCTGGCTTATGTTTTTCATGTAGCACTCAGACCGAATGACTCTATCAAATTACGTCAAAACTTTCACATATTTCAGGTAACGTAGGAGACATCTCTACTTTTCCCCCGGGGGTCGAATTCTCAATGCTTGGCTTTCAATTCGCCTCTGACCATCAAATGAAATGTGAATAACTCGTCCTCCTCTCTTTGAAACAAGGGGCGCTTCCGGTTCTGTCGGTGCTTCAAACAATTATGTTTTCTCCATATTACCATATCTCTAGAGTCAATAATTTTCTATAAGGAACTACTGAACTCAATCACTTGCTGTTGTTACTCTTCAGTTTTCTGTTGAGGTCTATCCCGTAGAGGTACTCAATTTGGGTGGGTGATCGATTTCTAGGTTTCGTCGTAAACCTAATTGGTTACTTCCAATTACGTAAATTAATAGTTCAAACCGCACTCAAAGGTAGGGCATTTCCCATTGAGATAGGAACTTCTGTACCAGAAAGAATGGTATCCCCAATTAGAGCCCCCCTGGGATGTAAAATATATCTCTTCTCACCATCCCCATAGTGTATGAGACAAATGTATGCATTTCGATTAGGGTCGTATTCTATGGTTACGATTCTACCAGATATGTCTTTTTTATTTCGTTGAAAATCTATTTTACGGTATAGACGTTTATGACCTCCCCCTCTATGCCTTGAGGTAATGATTCCTCTGGCATTACGACCTTTACCACAACGACGCTGTCCAGAGATCAAATTGTTTCGTGGATTGGATTTCACTTGAATTCCAACAGTTGCATTTCGCGTGTTCGGGGTAGAAGTTTTATATAAATGTATCGCCGTGTTATGAAGTATTTTGAGTGAAATTCATTTCTTTTCTTTCTAAGCTAATAGATGGAATAGAATAACCCGCTTGAAGCGTAATAATCATACGTTTGTAATGCATTTTATGCCCTCTAAGGGGTCTCCTTCTTCGACTCTTTCCCGGGATTCGATGACTATTCATAGCTATTACCTTGACACCAAAAAAGAGTTCGACCCAACGCTTTATTTCTGTCCTAGTTGACTTTGATTCGACATTAGAAGTATATTGATTCTTCCTCAATAACCGAACAGTTTTTTCTGTAAATACTGCATATTGAATTTTATCCATAAATCTATTTTCTTCCCTATGAGTTCCAGTTTCGATAAGAATTCTCCCTCTAACTGTTTCTATACTTATGATATGAATATACCATACATAACACATAACGAATTGGTATGGATGATGAGATTCCATTGATACAAAGCCAATTCCAATAGACGTATTGAACATTCCCGTTGTCGTGCATCCAGCAGGAATTGAACCCGCAAATTTGCCAATTATGAGTTGGGCGCTTTAACCATTCAGCCATGGATGCATAAGGGGGATTATCATAGAATAAAGAAAGAAATATTGTAAAAGAAATATCATAAAGAAATATCATAGAAGAAAGAACTATCGTATCGGAGATTACCTAAAGAAATGGAAACCTATTTTCTTTTACTTTATATTCAATATTTATAATGGGGAGGCACTCAAAATGAAGCATAAAATTTCACAACAAGATCCATTTCAACCCTGGATCTTCGAATTGAGAGAGATGTTAAGAGAGGTCAAGAACTCTCACGATTTGTTAGATTCGTGGACCCAAGTCGATTCAGTTAGAACTATCGTTTCTATTTTTTTCGAGCAAGAACGTTTTATGAAACTCTTCGACCCCCTAATTTGGAGGAGTTTACTCTCACGCGATTCACAGGGGTCAAGAAGCAATCGGTATTTCACGATCAAAGGGGCAGTACTGACGATCAAGGGTCTAGTCAAAGGTGCAGTATTGACGACCAAAGGTCTAGTACTGCTTGTAGTAGTGGTCCTTCTCTATCGCATGCATAATCGAGAAATGGTCGAAAGAAAAAATCTATATTTGATGGGGCTTCTGCCTAGGAATTCCTTTGGACCCAGAAATGCTCCATTGGAAAAATCTTTTGGGTCTATCAATAGGTTGATTGTTTCGCTCCTGTATCTTCCAAAAGGGAAAAAGATCTCTGAGAGTTGTTTCATGGATCCGAAAGAGAGTACTTGGGTTCTCCCAATAACTAAAACGAAAAAGTGTATCATGCCTGAATCTAACTGGGGTTCGCGGTGGTGGAGGAACCGGGTCGGAAAAAAGAGGGATTCTATTTGTAAGATATCTAATGAAACCCTGGCTGTAATTGAGATCTCATTCAAAGAGAAAGATATCAAATATCTGGAGTCTTCTTTTGTTTCCTATACGGATGATCGGATCCGCAAGGACCATGATTGGGAATTGTTTGATCGTCTTTCTCCGAGAAATAAGCGAAACATAATCAACTTGAATTCGGGACAGCTATTTGAAATCTTAGTGAAACACTGGATTTGTTATCTTATGTCTTCTTTTCGTGAAAAAAGACCAATTGAAGTGGAGGGTTTCTTCAAACAACAAGGAGCTGGGTCAACTATTCAATCAAATGATATTGAGCATCTTTCCCATCTCTTCTCGAGAAACAAGTGTGGTATTTCTTTGCTGCAAAATTGTATTCAATTTCATATGTGGCAATTCCGCCAAGATCTCTTCGTTAGTTGGAAGAAGAATCCGCACGAATCAGATTTCTTTAGGAAGGTGTCGAGAGAGAATTGGATTTGCTTAGACAATGTGTGGTTGATAAACAAGGATCGGTTTTTTCGCTTGTTTAGCAAGGTATGGAATGTATCGTCAAATATGCAATATGATTCCACAAGATCTAATTTCGTTCAAGTAAGGGATTCTAGCCAATTGAAAGGATCTTTTGATCAATCCATAGATCATTTCGATTCCATTCGTAATAAGGATTCGGAATATCACACATGGATCAATCAAAGAGAGATTCAAAAAGAAGGGTCGATTCTTTGGGATCCTTCCTTTCTTCAAACGGAAGGAGCAGAGATAGAATCAGACCGATTCCCGAAAAGCCTTTCTGGAGATTCCTCAATGTCCCGGCTATTCACGGAACGTGAGAAGCAGATGAATAATCATCCGCTTCCGGAAGAAATCGAAGAATTTCTTGGGAATCCTACAAGATCAATTCGTTCTTTTTTCTCTGACAGATGGTCAGAACTTCATCTGGGTTCGAATCCTACTAAGAGGTCCACCAGAGATCAGAAATTATTGAAGAAACAACAAGATCTTTCTTTTGTCCCATCCCGGCGATCGGAAAAAAAAGAAATCATTGATATATTCAAGATAATTGCGTATTTACAAAATACCGTCACAATTCATCCTATTGCATCAAATCCGGGATGTGATAGGGTTCCGAAGGATGAACCGGATATGGGCAGTTCCAACAAGATTTCATTCTTGAACCAAAATCCATTTTTTGATTTATTTCATCTATTCCATGACCGGAAGAGGGGAGGATACGTGGGGCGCCACGATTTTGAATCAGAAGAGAGATTTCAAGGAGTGGCAGATCTATTCACTCTATCAATAACCGAGCCGGATCTGGTGTATCATAAGGGTTTTGCCTTTTCTATTGATTCCTGCGGATTGGATCAAAAAAAATTCTTGAACGAGGTATTCAACTCCAGGGATGAATCGACAAAGAAATCTTTATTGGTTCTACCTCCTATGTTTTCTGAAGAAAATGAATCTTTTTATCGAAGGATCAGAAAAAAAGGGGTCCAGATCTCCTGCGGGAATGCTTTGGAAGATCCAAAACCAAAAAGAGTGGTATTTGCTATCAACACCATACTGAAGGCATTCAATCAACATAGATTGATCCAAAATCTGATTCCAATCCAATATAGCATCCATGGGTACATAAGAAATGTATCAAATCGATTCTTTTTAATGAATAGATCCGATTGCAACTTCGAATACGGAATTCAAAGGGATCAAATAGGAAATGATACTCTGAATCAGAGAACTCAAAGGAAATTTACGATCAACCAACATTTATCGAATTTGAAAAAGAGTCATAAGAAATGGTTCGATCCTCTTATTTCTCGAAGCGAGAGATCCATGAATCGGGATCCTGATGCATATAGATACAAATGGTCCAATGGGAGCAAGAGTTTCCAGGAGGATTTGGAACATTTCGTTTCTGAGCAGAAGAGCCGTTTTCAAGTAGTCTTCGATCGATTAGGTATTAATCAATATTTGATTGATTGGTCTGAGGTTATCGAAAAAATTGATTGGTATTGGTCGGAATTTTTCGACAAAAAAGATCCTTCTAAGTCACTTCGTTTCCTTTTGTCGAAGTTACTTCCCCTTTTGTCCTATTTGTCCAATTTGTCCAAGTCGCTTCTTTTCTTTTTGTTTAGGTCACTTCCTTTTTTCTTTGTGAGTATCGGGAATAGCCCCATTCATAGGTCCGAGATCCACATCTATGAGTTGAAGGGTCCAACTGATCAACGCTTCAATCAGTTGTTAGAATCAATAGGTCTTCAAATCGTTCATTTGAATAAATTGAAACCCTTCTTATTGGATGATCATGA